TCCGTCCCAGAACATATATATTCTATGAGAATATAGATTGCTTTTTTAACAATGTTCTGTTTAAAATCGAAATGTTAGCTGGAATGTGATTGTTGTTTCTTATTTTTTTCTTCGATGAATCTTTTTTTTAAACTGAATCGAGATGCGGAAGAATCCATATTCCCTATCTCGTATTCTCTACCCCCTAAATTAGCCTAATTAGATTCAATTTTATTTTTTGTAGATTTCTTGACTTTTCGCCAAGAGGGGGTTTTTGGTACTAATTAAATTCACTAAGTCTCTTAATTCTTAATCAATGAGTTAGGCTAAAATAGCAAAAAAAGGAGCAAAAACTGGACTTAATCTGGACTTGTTTGGCTTTGTGCCTAGACAGCTCACATTTCGTAAAAATAAAAAAGACTAGGACACCCCCTTCTTTTCTTTTGATTTATGCTGCATCAGTCCCATAGAATGGGGTAGATAGAAGTTAATCAGTAATGGGAAGGCGTTCATTTCAATATCTATAAACGGTGACAATTGCTCCGTCTATTTGATCGAATTGATAGATACGAAACCCTCCCCATTCTTTGGATTTTATCAATCAGATGAAAAAAAAAAAAGAATACGAATTAAAATCTTACCTTACATTAATCTTTTTTTATCCATCTCATAAAAAAAATTGGATTTGTTGTTTGGTGTATTTATCTATTTTAAATCATTGAAATCGTTGATGATTCAATTAAAAAAAAAAAGACTTATCTTTTTTCCTAAGATGATCAAAAGTTGTTTTTAACTATCAAATTTTCTTCGAAGAATGATGTCGAAAAGGGAACTTTCTAAATTTCGAATAAATTTAGAAAGAGAAATAGTTTAATCATTCCTTAGAAGCTGAATCTTTCTCTCCTATTAAGTCACGTGAAGATGCAGAATCAAAAAGAATTCATTTATTCGTCTTATTTTTTATTATATTATTTATATAAAAAAATTATTTATTATATATTAATTAATATAATATTAATTAATATAATATGTTAGACAAATTAATATTAGCGATGGGGTCTTACTAAGACTTCTTCAGAAAAATATATATCCACCTATATCTATAGTATTCTTTATATCTATATACTATAGATATAGAAAGATATAGAAGATATAGAAAATACTATAGATTATGGTGTTTATACATCAGCCCAACCAATGACTATTCATGATTCCATAATTGAATCAATTCCATACCGGTTCTTAGAGGAATGTTATGGTAAAACTTCGTTTGAAACGATGTGGTAGAAAGCAACGTGCGACTTGAAGGACACGATCCGTTGTGGATTTGTACATCCACCATTTTATGTAGGAATGAAGGTGCTCTTGGCTCGACATCATTGGTTCTGTTTCACTAGAACCCCTCGTTTTTTGTTGTCTTGGAATGTAAATAGTCCATGATGGAGCTCGAGTAGAAAGTATTAATTTATTTCTCGGGGCAAGGGTCTAGGGTTAATGCCAATCAATAAAAAAATTGAAACAACTTCGTAAATGTATCTTCGGTATGGAAATCGAAAGAATCCAATTCGAGCAAGTTTAAAATTAAAAAATTTCTTGGAATTGATCAAACTTTTTCGATCCAAAGTGTTTCACGAGGGAATCCATCGTCTTGTAGGATTCTTTCATAGAAATCGAAAAAAGGGTATGTTGCTGCCATTTTGAAAGGATTAAAAAGCACCGAAGTAATGTCTAAACCCAATGATTTAAAATAAAACAAAGATAAAGGATCCCAGAACAAGGAAACACCTTTTTAATTGTCTTAATAACTGGATCAGACTGAAGAATCCGATTTTAAACGAGACAAACAAAAAAAGAGGAAAGACCGCTCAATAAATGAAATTGCCGAAAGATTTTCCTTTGAACTGTTTGAAAGTTATCCAACTTGAGTTATGAGAGTACGAATGCTTTCTTTTTTATTTTCAGGAAGAAAGAAGAAAAAAAAAGACTTACATCTTTAATTGATTTGATCATTTTATGGACCCAGTTGTCATTTCTTAGATAGAATTCCATACAGAGACAAAACCTCGAATCAATCATTTTCTCGAGCCGTACGAGGAGAAAGCTTCCTATACGTTTCTAGGGGGGGTGTTGTTCATCTACATCTATCCCAATGAGCCGTCTATCGAATCGTTGCAATTGATGTTCGATCCCGAAGAGAAGGAAAAGATCTTCGGAAAGTAGGTTTTTATGATCCGATAAAGAATCAAACTTATTTAAATGTTCCTGCTATTTTATATTTCCTTGAAAAAGGGGCTCAACCTACAGGAACTGTTCAGGATATTTTAAAGAAGGCGGAGGTTTTTAAGGAACTTCGTCCTAATCAACCGAAATTCAATTAAGGAAATAAATTAAGGAAATACAAAAAAGGGGGTAGTGATTTGTATATAACTTTGTATTACTTTTCTCTTCTATTTTTTTGTATTTCCTCCCTTTCCTTTTCTATTTGTATTTATTTATCATTGCTTCCATTGAATTCCGTGTT